AATGAACAAAAAAAATACAATTTGATAAATGAATTGATAAGTCGAATAAAAGTTATAGAAGAAAAAGGGTCTCTTCTTCTAGACATACTCGAAAAAAGGGCCAGACTATATAATAATGCGAATGAAAAAGAATGCCTGTCTAAAACGTATGATCCTTTTTTGAATGGACCATATCGTGGAATAATAAAAAAGCTGGATTCACGCGTAAATATAAATATAAAAGATTTAATGGCTTCTAGAAAAGATTCCATAGAAATATTTTGGATAAATAAGATTCATGGTCTACTTCCTTTATAAAAAGGTTTCTCGATGGTCATACAAATTAGCCAATGATTTTGTTGAAGAGCTGGAGGACGAAAATGAGGAAGAATCGACGGAAGATCATGAGATTCGTTCAAGAAAAGCCAAACGGGTAATAATTTATACTGATAACAATCAGAATACTAATTATATTACTAGTATTAATAATCCTCGTAATGGTGATGAAGCAGAAGAAGTGGCTTTGATACGTTACTCGCAACAATCAGATTTTCGTCGGAATATAATAAAAGGATCTATGCGTGTTCAAAGACGCAAAACAGTTATTTGGAAAATGTTTCAAGCAAATGCCTCTTCCCCACTTTTTTTAGATCGAATAAACAATTTTTTTGATATTTTAAAAATGAGAAATCTCATTTTTAAAAATGGAGTCGGTAGAGAACCGGAATTGCAAATTTCCAATTTTGATAAAGAAGAGACAAAAGAACATAAAAAAAAAGAGGAAAATGATCGACTAAAAATATCAGAAACTTGGGATAGCATTCTATTTGCTCAACCAATAAGAGGTTTGCTGTTAGTAACACAATCTTTTCTTAGAAAATATATTGTATTACCTTCATTAATAATAGCTAAAAATATTGGCCGTATATTATTATTCCAATTACCCGAATGGGACGAGGATTTGAGGGAATGGAATCAAGAAATGCACGTTAAATGCACCTATAATGGTGTTCAATTATCAGAAACAGAATTTCCAAAAGATTGGTTAACAGACGGAATTCAGATAAAGATTATATTTCCTTTTTGTCTGAAACCTTGGCAAAAACAAAGATCTAAGGTACGATCTCATCATAATAATATAGATTTAATGAAAAAAAAAGTAAAAAAAAATAATTTTTGTTTTTTAACAGTATGGGGAATGGAAGCAGAACGCCCCTTTGGTTCTCCCCGGAAACAACTTTCTTTTTTTGAACCCATTTTTAAAGAACTAAAAAAAAAAATTATAAAGGCAAAAAATAAATTTTTTCTCGTTCCAAGGGTCTTTAAAGAAAGAGGAGAACCCCTACAAATTTCAAAAGAAAAAAAAGGATGGGTCATCAAAACAGTTCTTATTATAAAACAAATAATGAAAGAATTTGAAAAAGTAAATCCTATTTTTTTATTTGAATTGAAGAAAGTGAAAGTATATAAACCAAATAAAAATGGAAAAGATTCAGAAAAAAATAATAAAATTAACCATAAATCGACCGTACCAATTAGATCTATGAATTGGACAAATTATTCACTCATAGAAAAAAAAATGAAAGATCTTTCTCATAGGATAATAACAATCAAGAATCAAATAGAACAAATCACAAAAGACAATAAAAAACCAGTTTTAACCTATGATGATAAAATAAAAAAATCAGAATCACAGAAATATAGTTGGCAGATATTAAAAAGAAACAATATCCGATTAATACGTAAATCACATTATTTTATTAAATCTTTCATTGAAAAAATATACATGAATATCTTGCTATATATCATAAATATTTTCATAATCAATACACAACTTTTTTTTGAATCAACAAAAAAAATTATCACTAAATACACTTGCAACGATGAAAAAAATAAAGAAGAAATTGTTGGAACAAATCAAAATACAATGAGCTTTATTTCGACTATAAAAAAGTGGTTTTCAAATACTAATATTAATAATAAAAATTTAAATAGTTATACTTCCTTGTCCCAAGCATATGTATTTTTCAAATTATCACAAACCCAATTACTTAACAATTCTTACTTGAGATCCATATTTCAAGATCATAAGACCCATCATTATCTTAGGGATAAAATAAAGGATTATTGTATAACACGAGGAATATTTGATTACAAATCAAGACATAATAAAATGAAAAAGTCTGGAATGAATGAATGGAAAAATTGGTTAAAGGGTTTTTATCAATACAATTTTTGCAATATCAAATGGTCTCGATTAGTCCCGAAAAAATGGCGAAATAGAGTAAATCAACTTCGTTTGATTCAAAATAAAGACTCAATTAAATTTAACCCATATAAAAATAAAAAAGACCCATTAAGTTATTACGTAAAAGAAGATTATTCTGCAACGGTTTCATTGACAAATAAAAAATTGGTTAAAAAACACTACAGATATGATCTTTTATCACATAAATATATGAATTATGAATATATTGGGAATAAGAAAAACTCAAATATTTATGAATCAACAGTACAAGTAAACGAGAATCGAGGGATTCCATATAATTTTAATACATGGAAACCCGACGCATTTTATGTATTGGTAAGTACAGCTATTAGTGATTATCTAGAGGAAAGATATCCTATTGATACGAATAAAAACAGGGATAGAAAATATTTTGATTGTAAAAATTTTTATCTTATAAAAAATATTGATATTGAGACTTGGACCAATGCACATTTTGGTATCAAGACTAATAAAAATACTAAGATTCAAATTAATAAGTATAAAAACAAAATGAAAAAAAAATACATTTCGCTTCATAAAGAAATAAACTCATCCAACGAAAAAAAAAACCTTTTTGATTGGATGGGAATGAATCAAAAAACGTTATATCATGATCGTATCATATCAAAAATAAAATCTTGGTTCTTACCAGAATTTGTGCTACTTTTTGATACATATAAAATTAAACCCTGGATTATACCAATCCAATTTATTCTTTTAGATTTTTATAAAAATCTAAATCTTAGTCAATATCAAAACATCAACGTAAAAAAAAAAAAAAACCTTTCCATATTATCTAATCAAAAAGAATATCTTGATTTAGAAAATTTCAACCAAGAAAAAAAATATGTTGAAGAGATTTACGCGGGATTAGACATTAAAAAAAGTATAAATAAACAAAAATCTAAGAGCAGCAAGGAAGCAGAACTAGATTTATTACTGAAAAAATATTTCCTTTTTCAATTAAGATGGAATGATTCCTTGAGTCAAAACATGATCAATAATATTAAGGTATATTGTCTCTTGCTTAGATTGAAAAATCCGAAGTCAATTGCTATATCCTCGATTCAAAGAGGAGAGATGCGTCTGGATATAATGCTGAGTAAAAAGGATCTTGCTCTTACAGAATTGATAAAAAGAGGACTATTAATTATCGACCCAGTTCGTTTATCTCTAAAAAACGACGGGCAATTTATAATCTATCAAACCATAAGTATTTCATTAATTGATAAGGGTAAAGACAAAATGAAAACTACTAAAAAATTCATAAAAAAACAAAATGTTGATAAGAATAATTTATACAAAACCATTGCACAACATAACGATATGCCTGTGAATGAAGAAAAAAAAAATCATTATAATTTCCTCGTTCCCGAACATATTCTATCTGATAGACGTCGTAGAGAGTTGAGGATTCTAATTTGTTTAAATTTATGGAATTGGAATAGTATGGATAAAAATCCACAATTTTGCACCGAAAATAAGATAATAAACTGTGGACAATTTTTGAATGAGGATTTTAATAGAGGTAACTTTATTAAATTAAAATTGTTTCTTTGGCCCAATTACCGATTAGAGGATTTAGCTTGTATGAATCGTTATTGGTTTGATACCCATAACAGCAGTCGTTTTAGTATGTCAAGAATACATATGTATCCACAATCCAGAATCAGTTAATAAAAATATATTTCGCATATATCTATATCGCCTGACATATTTGATATATGACGAAACATGTACATATGCATATGTTATGTTACATTTTAGTACATGATACTGATTGATTGAATGGCATATCAATTTTCAATTGGATCTAGGAATAATAAATTTGGTAGGCTATTTTTAGGTACAAAAAATAGCTCTCTTTTATGAATGTGTAAATGTATATATTTTATTCTATCTAAATCCAATTTTATGTTTGAAATAAAAATTGGATTTAGATAGAATAAAAAAGTATGAAGAAAAATAAATCTAAACTTTTGTTTATAATCAGATTAAAATGACTGACATAATAATAACCAAATATAATAATAATTATTATTTTTCCTGATCGGTAAAATCTATAAAAATCTATAAAAAGGGAAAAATATAGAAGAATTTTTTTTATGGTCAAAAATTCATTTATTTCAGTTATTCCGCAAGACGAAAAAGAAGAAAATAAAGGGTCTGTTGAATTTCAAGTATTCAGTTTCACCAATAAAATACGGAGACTCACCTCACATTTGGAATTGCACAAAAAAGATTTTTTATCTCAAAGAGGTCTACGAAAAATTCTGGGAAAACGTCAACGACTGTTGGCTTATTTGTCAAATAAAAATAGAGTACGTTATAAGAAATTAATTAGTCAATTAAATATTCGGGAACTAAAAAATCGCTAATTTGAGGATTAATTTGAATTTTTTTGTTATTAGTTATTAGATTTTTATTTTGATAAACCTCGTTTTGAGAAATTCATGGAATAATGAATTAGGGAAGAAAAGATATGACTGTACCGGCTACAAGAAAAGATCTCATGATAGTCAATATGGGTCCTCATCACCCATCAATGCATGGTGTTCTTAGACTTATTATTACTCTCGACGGTGAAGATGTTATTGACTGTGAACCCGTATTAGGCTATTTACACAGAGGAATGGAAAAAATAGCGGAAAACCGAACAATTATCCAATATCTTCCTTATGTAACACGTTGGGATTATTTAGCTACTATGTTCACCGAAGCAATAACAGTAAATGCACCAGAACAATTGGGAAATGTTCAAGTACCTCAAAGGGCCAGCTATATCAGAGTTATTATGCTAGAGCTGAGTCGTGTAGCTTCTCATTTATTATGGCTTGGGCCTTTTATGGCAGATATCGGTGCGCAGACTCCTTTTTTCTATATTTTCAGAGAGAGAGAATTGCTATATGATCTATTCGAAGCTGCCACAGGTATGCGAATGATGCATAATTATTTCCGCATCGGAGGAATAGCTGCTGATCTACCTCATGGTTGGATAGATAAATGTTTGGATTTTTGCGATTATTTTTTAACGAGTATTGTTGAATATGAAAAACTTATTACGCAGAATCCCATTTTTTTGGAACGAGTTGAAGGAATAGGCATTATTGGTGGAGAAGAGGCAATAAATTGGGGCTTATCAGGACCGATGTTACGAGCTTCTGGGATCCAATGGGATCTTCGTAAAGTTGATCTTTATGAATGTTACAATGAATTTGATTGGGAAGTCCAATGGCAAAAAGAAGGGGATTCATTAGCCCGTTATTTAGTACGAATTGGCGAAATGAGGGAATCTATAAAAATTATTCAACAGGCTTTAGAAGGAATTCCCGGAGGACCCTATGAAAATTTAGAAATTCGGCGCTTAGATAGAGCAAGGAATTCGGAATGGAATGATTTTGAATATAGATTCATTAGTAAAAAACCTTCGCCTAATTTTGAATTGTCCAAACAAGAACTTTATGTAAGAGTAGAAGCCCCAAAGGGAGAATTAGGAATTTATTTGATAGGAGATAATAGTGTTTTCCCCTGGAGATGGAAAATTCGTCCGCCTGGTTTTATCAATTTGCAAATTCTTCCTCAGCTTATTAAAAGAATGAAATTGGCTGATATCATGACAATACTCGGTAGTATAGATATCATTATGGGAGAAGTTGATCGTTGAAATGATAATTGGCACAACAGAAATACAAACTATCAATTCTTTTTTTAAATCAGAATCCTTAAAAGAAGTTTATGGACTCATATGGCTATTTGTCCCTGCTTTGACCCTTATATTAGGAATCATAATAGGAGTACTAGTAATTGTATGGTTAGAAAGAGAAATATCCGCAGCAATACAACAACGTATTGGACCCGAATATGCTGGCCCGTTGGGAATTCTTCAAGCTTTAGCGGACGGGACTAAATTACTTTTTAAAGAGGACCTCCTCCCATCTAGAGGAGATATTCGTTTGTTTAGTATTGGGCCGTCTATAGCAGTCATATCAATTGTATTAAGTTATTTAATAATTCCTTTTGGGTATCGACTTGTTTTAGCTGATCTTAGTATAGGTGTTTTTTTATGGATCTCCATTTCAAGTATTGCTCCTATTGGGCTTCTTATATCAGGATATGTATCGAATAATAAATATTCTTTTTTAGGTGGCTTGCGAGCTGCGGCTCAATCTATTAGTTATGAAATACCATTAACTCTATGTGTGTTATCAATATCTCTACGTGTGATTCGTTAGAACATAAACTTTGACCTCTCCTCAAAATCAAAATGAAATAAAGGAAAGAGGAATATATTAGATAGATAGAGATATTTTTATTTTTTATTTATCATTCATTCAAGTCGATGAGTTAAACCAGATAGTTATATGAGTGAAACAAAACAGCTTATCAATGTGTAGTAAAAAGATAAAATCTCATTTCCTATATACAAGAATAAAGCAGAAGTAAACATAAGGAGTATAAACTCTTTATCCCAAGATTGAGTTCTTTTATTAGTCATATATCTTGAAGCGGGTGCAAAAGATCAACTGTATGGGGTTTCTACTACTGTCTTGTATGTATTACCATACTGGGGATCAAAAAAAAAATCAGTGGACGGTTTAGGAACACTAAGGTACACAAAGGATTAGTAATAGAGATAATGTAAGGTACCAAAAAAGAGGTATTTTCACATAAAACGAATCATAAGATAATAGGGGCTTTAAGTTAGTAGAAATGATCAAGCAGTACTTCCCCACGATTCCGATCTAGAGTATGCTCCTAGTCACTGATTAAAGAAATAACTATAAAGAACGAATTAATCCTTTATTCTCAGGAGTCACTTCTTATGAGAAAGAAGAATAGGAACAAACGAAATAGAATGGAAAAAAGAAAAGATCCTTATTAATTTTTTCCTACATCTATACATATGTATAAAATAATATCGAATTCTTTTTATCTTTTGATATTAAGTAAGGAGTGAGTATTTTATTGAAAAATGAAGTTATTACTGAAGATTTAAGTATAAGGGATAAGATCAATTCGGAAGCGCCATTCTAGCAGACAGAATTCCATTGGTCCAATTTTTGAGACTTTACACGGTATTTTTATTCCATATCTACCCTACGTCGAATCTGCAAAGATCTCTATAAAAATAATACCGAACCAGTCTTTGCCATAGAGGAGCCGTATGAAGCTGAGGTCTCATGTACGGTTTTGAAATAGCGGTGAGAACAAGAACAGTTATGTTATTATCGACTATGATTATCGAACAGTTCAAGTACAGTTGATATAGTTGAGGCACAGTCCAAATATGGTTTTTGGGGATGGAATATGTGGCGTCAACCTATAGGGTTTATAGTTTTTCTAATTTCTTCTCTAGCAGAATGTGAAAGATTACCTTTTGATTTACCAGAAGCAGAAGAAGAATTAGTAGCAGGTTATCAAACTGAATATTCTGGTATCAAATATGGTTTATTTTACATTGCTTCTTACCTAAATCTCTTAGTTTCTTCTTTATTTGTAACAGTTCTTTATTTAGGTGGGTGGAATTTATCTATTCCATACATATCTGTTCCTGAACTTTTCGGAATAAATAAAATTGCTAGTAGTGTCTTTGGAATGACACTTGGTATCTTTATTACATTAGCTAAAGCTTATTTGTTTCTCTTTATATCTATCACAACAAGATGGACTTTACCTAGGATGAGAATGGATCAGCTATTAAATCTTGGATGGAAATTTCTTTTACCTATTTCTCTAGGTAATTTATTATTGACAACCTCTTCCCAACTTGTTTCACTATAAATAACAGAATATGATAACGGTATTCTAGACTCATAACCTCTCTTAAACAAGAGAAAGAAACATCAACTTATTCGTGGATATCTACAATATGTTTCCTATGGTGACTGGGTTCATGAATTATGGTCAACAAACAATACGAGCCGCAAGGTATATTGGTCAAAGTTTCATAATTACCTTATCCCATGCAAATCGTTTACCTGTAACTATTCAGTATCCTTATGAAAAGTCGATCACCTCAGAACGTTTTCGTGGTCGAATCCACTTTGAATTTGATAAATGTATTGCTTGTGAAGTATGTGTTCGTGTGTGCCCCATAGATCTACCTGTTGTTGATTGGAGATTTGAAGGGGATATTAAAAAGAAACAATTGCTTAACTATAGTATTGATTTTGGTGTCTGTATATTTTGTGGTAACTGTGTCGAATATTGTCCCACAAATTGTTTATCAATGACTGAAGAATATGAACTTTCTACTTATGATCGTCACGAATTGAATTATAATCAAATTGCTTTGGGTCGATTACCAATGTCAGTAATTGGAGACTATACAATTCAAACCGTTATGAATTCGACTCAAATCAAAATAGACAAGGGTAAATACCTTGATTCAAGAACAATTACCAATTACTAAGATTTTATTTTGATAGAAAAGAAAACTTCGTTTTTTTTAGTCAATGTAACTTAAAGTAAAACGATCACTATAGGTTGAATTGGCCCAATAACTTTATCTATATCTACATTAATCTATACTACATTACTACATTAAAATTTCATTTAGGAACGTATTATAGACTTATAGACAAGAAAAAAAAATAGCCTACTTTTTACTTCCTGACTATTCAGTAAGGTCATGAAATTTATTTATCTCTTATTTCATACATAATGGATTTACCTGGATCAATACATAATATTGTTGTAGTCTTTCTGGGATCAGTTCTTATATTAGGGGGCCTGGGAGTAGTATTATTTACCAATCCAATTTATTCCGCCTTTTCGTTGGGATTGGTTCTTATTTGTATATCCTTATTCTATATTTTATCTAATTCTTATTTTGTAGCTGCTGCACAACTTCTTATTTATGTGGGAGCCATAAATATCTTAATCATATTTGCTGTAATGTTCATGAATGGCTCAGAATATTCCAACGATTCCCGCCTTTGGACCCTTGGGGATGGGGTTACTTCACTGGTTTGTACAAGTATTTTTATTTCACTAATTATTACTATCCCAGATACGTCATGGTACGGAATTCTTTGGACTACAAGATCAAACCAGATTCTAGAACAGGACCTTATAAGTAATGTTCAACAAATTGGGATTCATTTATCAACAGATTTTTATCTTCCATTTGAACTGATTTCTATAATTCTTTTAGTTTCTTTAATAGGTGCAATTACTATGGCTCGTCAATAATAAAAATAAATACTTAAAATTTTAAAATTTAAAATATTTTTAGAATTTCAAATTTTTAATAAAAAAGGGTTTTATTTTTAGTTAAACCTAATTGCTAATACCTTACTTTTGGTCTATTCTATTTTAGTCAATCGAATCAGTTGAATTGTTATTCATATCATATTTAAATGAATCCGGGGAGTTAGTTAATGATGTTCGAGTATGTACTTTTTTTGAGTGTCTATTTATTTTCTATCGGTATCTATGGATTAATCACAAGTCGAAACATGGTTAGAGCACTTATGTGTCTTGAACTTATACTAAATTCAGTTAATATAAATCTCGTAACATTTTCTGATTTATTTGATAGTCGTCAATTAAAAGGAGACATTTTCTCAATTTTTGTTATAGCTATTGCAGCTGCTGAAGCTGCTATTGGGCTAGCTATTGTTTCGTCGATCCATCATAACAAAAAATCAACTCGTATCAATCAATCAAATTTGTTGAATAATTAAATTAGTCGTAATCATTCATTATGTAATCATTGATTTTCATTATATAACTAATATAATAATAAAAAAATAATTTATATTAATTAGTTAGATTTATTCAAATTAAAATAGAATTTAAATTCCATTAAAAATAAATATTTAGTGTATTGTTTGTTGACCAATTTGAATTAAGATGTGCGATTTCTATTGTATGACTGTGGTTGTTGAAACAGAAATCAAAGTCTCTTGGCACTTTTTCATGAACAGATTTAGAAATATATTGATTCTAAAAAAAAAAATTGATAAATCATTGATTCGTCTGGTGTCCTGGTGTCTATAATATAAACATATAATTAATTTACTACTAATTTTACCATTTATTTTTACCATACCAGAACCAGATCGAAAATTTTTTATGTTAAAAACAGGAATTTATAGATTTAATGTCACATTCAGTAAAAATTTATGATACATGTATAGGATGTACTCAATGTGTACGCGCCTGCCCCACAGATGTATTGGAAATGATACCTTGGGACGGATGTAAAGCTAAACAAATTGCTTCCGCACCAAGAACTGAGGATTGTGTAGGTTGTAAGAGATGTGAATCCGCTTGCCCAACAGACTTTTTGAGTGTCCGTGTTTATTTATGGCATGAAACAACTCGTAGCATGGGTCTATCTTATTAATTATACGTTACGTTACAAAAACTCCATTTGAATCATTTGATTCCTCTTTACCGACAAAAGCCCGTACTTGATAAAATCAATATATTATATTATTACGAGCACGGGCTTTTTGGGTCAAAGCGTATCTTGTCTTTATCACGAGTTATTTTCCTTGGTTAACTATACTTGTTGTTTTGCCTATATTTGCGGGTTCTTCCATTTTTTTTATTCCCCATAAGGGGAATAAGGTGTTTAGATGGTATACTCTATGTATATGCTTATTAGAACTCCTTTTAACTACCTATGCATTCTGTTATCATTTCCAATTGGACGATCCATTAATACAATTGGAAGAAGATTTGAAATGGATAAATATTTTGGATTTTCACTGGAGACTAGGAATTGATGGGCTTTCTGTGGGACCCATTTTACTGACAGGATTTATCACTACTTTAGCAACTTTAGCGGCTTGGCCAGTTACTCGAAATTCACGATTATTCTATTTCTTTATGTTAGCAATGTATAGTGGTCAAATAGGATCATTTTCTTCTCGAGACCTTTTACTTTTTTTTATCATGTGGGAGTTAGAATTAATTCCTGTTTACTTACTTTTATCAATGTGGGGGGGAAAGAAGCGCTTATATTCGGCTACAAAGTTTATTTTGTACACTGCGGGGGGTTCTATTTTTCTATTAATAGGAGTTCTAGGTATGGGTTTATATGGCGCCACTGAACCAACATTAGATTTTGAAAGACTAGCTAATCAATCATATCCTATGGCATTGGAAATAATATTATATTTTGGCTTCCTTATTGTTTATGCTGTCAAATTGCCGATCATACCCCTGCATACATGGTTACCAGATACCCATGGAGAAGCACATTACAGTACATGTATGCTTCTTGCCGGAATTTTATTAAAAATGGGAGCATATGGATTGATTCGGATCAATATGGAATTATTACCCCATGCTCATTCCATATTTTCACCGTGGTTGGTGATAGTGGGAACAATACAAATAATCTATGCGGCTTCAACCTCTTTTGGTCAACGCAATTTAAAAAAGAGAATAGCCTATTCCTCTGTATCTCACATGGGTTTCACAATAATAGGAATTGGGTCTATAACCAATATGGGATTAAATGGAGCCATTCTACAAATACTTTCTCATGGATTTATTGGTGCTGCACTTTTTTTCTTGGCAGGAACCTGTTGTGACAGAATACGTCTTGTTTCTCTTGACGAAATGGGGGGGATAGCTGTTCCGATGCCAAAAATATTTACAATGTTCAGTAGCTTTTCGATGGCCTCTCTTGCATTGCCAGGGATGAGTGGTTTTGTTGCAGAATTAGTAGTCTTTTTTGGAATAATTACCAGCTCAAAATATCTTTTAATGCCAAAAGTACTAATTACTTTTGTAATGGCAATTGGAATGATATTAACTCCTATTTATTTATTATCTATGTTACGTCAAATGTTCTACGGATACAAATTATTCTATCTTCCAAACTCTAATTTTTTGGATTCTGGACCACGAGAACTGTTTGTTTCGATCTGTCTCTTTTTACCCATAATAGGTATTGGGATTTATCCCGATTTCGTTCTTTTACTATCAGTTGACAAGGTACAAGCTATCTTATCTAATTATTTTTATAGATAGTGTTTATTAATGAGACGGAAAGTCTTATAATTCTGTAAAATAAAGTGAATTAGAGTTGTAATGAGATGTATTTCGAGTTTTTGCGAACCATTTGATTCCGATTCCTTGAATCAAATGGTTCGCAAAAACTCGAAATACATATGATGGATGTTCTTATGTTATGTATCCTTCGGATAGTCTATTCAATTAGATGTTAATGTGAATGAACCATAACTATGTAAACCTATTCCTAATAGATTGATCCCAAAATAACATATCCAAATTATAAGAAATCCTATAGAAGCTGCAAGTGCCGAATGTATATCTTGTAAATTTTGATTTGTTCTAGTATGTGAATAAATCGCAAATATGATCCAAGTAATAAATGCCCAAGTTTCCTTAGGGTCCCAATTCCAATAAGATCCCCAAGCCTCATTAGCCCATACTGCTCCAGAAAGAATGCCTATGGTTAAAAAGGTAAATCCTAAACTAATGACACGATAACTCCAATAATCCAAACGTTGAGTCAATTGATATTTGTAATAATTTCGAAATGAAATAAAAGAAGTGTTTTTAAAAACACTTCTTTTATCATTTAAATATTCGACTTCGCCAACGAAAAATGATTTAATTAATAAATTCTTCCTTGTAAAAAAAAGATCGATGTTTTTTCTAAATGTAATGACTAAAAGAGCGATTGATAATAATGATCCACATAAAAGAGCTGCATAGCTTAATAACATCATACTTACATGCATCATTAACCACTGAGATTGTAGAGCAGGTACTAATATAGTGGATTGATGCATTTCGGTTGAAAGACCGGACGTGGCGAAACCTTGAGTAAAAATAGCACTTGGCGCGGTTATTACGCTTAAATCATTTTTATGATTTCGTATTTTAGGAATCATATGAATAAGGGAGAAACTCCATGAAAGGAAGATTAATGACTCATATAAATTACTTAATGGGAAATGACCCGAATAAATCCAACGAATAACTAATAATCCTGTTATAGATAAAAAAGTAGCTATCATACCTCTTTCCAATGAATTGTGTAATCCTACGATTTCGTGAAAAAATAAGGTTATAAAATGAATCGTAATTACAATTGAAATGATCGAAAAAGAGATATGAGTTAATATATGTTCTATAGTCGCAAATATCATAAAAAGGGCGAGGGTTCTCCATTATAGAATTCAAATTGAGAATTAAATATATTATAGGATCCGCTGTGTCCCTTTTAGGGGATGCCGCCACTCGGACTCGAACCGAGATGCTCTAGCACTGCTTCCTAAGAGCAGCGTGTCTACCAATTTCACCATGGCGGCTTATTCGAAATATTAATAAATAATAGTCAATTTGTGTTGAATGGTCAAGATTCAAGGATTCAATATAGTTAGTTAGAATTGATGAAAAAGACTCATTTAAATTGATATTTCAATGTTTACTAAATAAAGTATAGCCATAGGGTTTAGAGAGTTAAGAATAAACTTTCATGTATCTAGAATGTCAAAATAGAGTTCTACTAAAAAAGTAAGAATTAGATAGTTTTGCTTCGGGCCAAAGGTCGAGTTATAGAACTCAAAATTATCTTTTTTTTTTTAGATGATTCATATATTGAAAAATAAAAACAAATTAAGTTGAAAAAAAAAAATGTTATATTTATCGCAATTTTATACGAGGCATTTTTATAATTATTTGATACCTTAGTATCATTAATAATACTCTTCGCAATTTATAATAGATACTATAATTAGTAAATCAAATTTAAATTTGGTTTTGAGTTAGGCATATAATAAAAATAATTTTTCTCTATCAATTTATTTTTCACAATAGAATATGTGAAAAATAAATTGATAGAGAAAAATTAGAATACTTAGTAATATACTTAGAGACCAGTAAACATAAGAATGATTATTTTATATAACAATAACACGCCGTAGCAGTTAGTTCTAACTAATATTGATATTAAGAAGTTAAATATATTCAAAACATTAGTTAATGCAAATCATTCATCTTAAAAATTTTTAAGTTCTTAATGGTATGTCAATTTAGATTATTCCAAAATTCTATTACTTGTTTGTTGCACAAAAAAACTTTTTGAATGTCCAGTGGAAACCGATTTAGCTAAAGAAAAAGCTTTTACTGCCGTTAAATACCCCTTTTTCTTCCAAATATTTCTACGAATACGTTTTTTTGATCTAGAAGTACGTTTTTTTGGAACCGCCATTCAAAAACAAAATACTCATTTTTATCATTGTATGTGAAAGACATATATTTAGATCGTTTTTTCGTCATTATCCATACTTATCTTATCCCATGAATAATAAGTAATTTTTCAAAACATGTAAAACATATCATATAATTCTATATTTAATATAATTCTATATAATATTATATAGAATTATATTAAATATAGAATTATTTTAAGATTAAAATCTATGTACTATGTAAAATAGATGTATACATATATATATACAAATATACAAAACCATTATATCGTATCCATATACATATCTATGCTATATCATATATATAGTATATCGTATATCCAGGGATAAAAGAAAATAAAATAGATAATAAAAATTTTTAGTTCTGTCCGTATTCGAATCGAATAAAAGTACTGTTTTTGATATAATTATTTTTTTTTATCATATATATGATGATAAATATAATAATCTTATCTTATAGTAGAATGATGAAAAATTTCATCTTCTGTATTTTTATAATTTTAATTTTTTATATTTATCTATTATTAATTTATATTAAATATATTTTTTAGTTAATAAATAATACTTAGGTAATTAGTCATGTTATTTGATCAACCTAATTAGAGTTTTTTGAATATTTCAAATAAAAAATATGAGAATAAATCTAAGAATTCAATAAAAAAAAAAAATAGATATATTTTTTTATGGAACAAACATATCAATACGCATGGATAATACCCTTTATTCCACTTCCAGTTACTATGTCAATAGGATTTGGACTTCTCTTTATTCCTATAGCAACAAAAAATATTCGTCGTATATGGGGTTTTACTAGCGTTTTACTGCTAAGTATAATTATGGCCTTTTCGGCCAGTCTGTCTATTCAGCAAATAAATGGCAGTTTTATCTATCAATATTTATGGTCTTGGACCATAAATATTGATTTTTCTTTAGAATTTGGATACTTGATCGATCCACTTACTTCTATTATGTCAATACTAATTAGTACTGTTGGAATCATGGTTCTTATTTATAGTGATAATTATATGTCTCACGATCAGGGATATTTGAGATTTTTTGCTTATATGAGTTTTTTTAATACGTCTATGTTGGGGCTAGTTACTAGTTCCAATTTGATACAAATTTATATTTTTTGGGAACTAGTGGGAATGTGTTCATATTTATTAATAGGTTTTTGGTTTACACGACCAGTTGCAGCAAGTGCTTGCCAAAAAGCCTTTGTAACTAATCGTGTAGGAGATTTTGGTTTATTATTAGGAATCTTAGGCTTTTATTGGATAACTGGCAGTTTAGAATTTCGAGATTTGTTCGAAATAGTTAATAACTTGATCCATAGTAATGGGGTCAATTCTGCATTTGTTACTCTTTGTGCCTTTTTATTATTCGTCGGCGCAATTGCTAAATCTGCACAATTCCCTCTTCATATATGGTTACCTGATGCTATGGAGGGTCCCACCCCTATTTCGGCTCTTATACACGCTGCTACCATGGTAGCAGCGGGAATTTTTCTTGTAGCTCGGCTTCTTCCTCTTTTCCGAGTCATACCTTACATAATGAATTTTGTTTCTTTAATAGGCGTAATAACAGTACTATTAGGAGCTACTTTGGCTCTCGCTCAAAAAGACATTAAAAAAAGTTTAGCCTATTCGACAATGTCTCAATTGGGTTATATTATGTTAGCTCTAGGTATAGGCTCTTATCGAGCTGCCTTATTCCATTTAATAACTCATGCCTATTCTAAAGCTTTATTGTTTTTGGGATCCGGATCTATTATTAATTCAATGGAACCGATTGTTGGATATTCACCGGATAAAAGTCAGAATATGATTCTTATGGGCGGTTTAACAAGATATGTTCCAATTACAAGAATCACTTTCTTATTAGGTACACTTTCTCTTTGTGGTATTCCGCCTCTTGCTTGCTTTTGGTCCAAGGATGAAATTCTTAACGATAGTTGGTTATATTCACCAATTTTTGCAATAATAGCTTGTTTTACAACAGGATTAACCGCATTTTATATGTTTCGAATGTATTTACTTACTTTTGATGGGCATTTGCGTGTTCATTTTCAAAATTACAGTAGTACTAAAAATAGTTCATTCTATTCCATATCTCTATGGGGAAAAGCAGCACCAAAAGTAGTCAATAGAAATTTACTTTTATCAACAATAAATAATAAAGTCGCCTTTTTTTCAAAGGATAAATATAAAATTAATGATAATAATATAATAAATAGAATGCGAGACTTTCGTACTGATTTTAGAAATAAATACACTTCCATGTATCCTCATGAATCGGACAATACTATGCTATTTCCTCTTCTTATATTGGCACTATTTACTTTGATCATGGGATCAATAGGAATTAAGTTTGATCAAGGAGTAACAGATTTTGATATATTATCGAAATGGTTAACTCCATCAACAAACCTTTTTGATCAAAATACAAACTATTCTGTGAATTGGTATGAATTTTTTACAAATGCAATTTTTTCAGTAAGTATAGCTCTTTTTGGACTATTTTTAGCATCTATTTTATATGGGTCTGTTTATTCATCTTTCAATAATTTGGACTTAATTAATTCATTTGTAAAAATGGGTCCTAAAAGAATTATCTTCGATAAAATAAAAAATGTGGTATACAATTGGTCATATAATCGTGGTTACATAGACCTTTTTTATACTAGAGTCTTAATCATGAGTATAAGAGGATTAGCCGAATTAATTAAATTTTTTGATAGACATATAATTGATGGAATTATAAATGGAGTTGGGGTTGCAAGTTTCTTTATGGGCGAGGGGATCAAATATATGGGAGGGGGACGAATTTCGTCTTATCTATTTTTCTATTTATCTTATGTATTAATATTTTTATTCTTTTTTGTAAAGATAAATTTTTAAAATTCAAACTAGGTTCAAAACTAGGCGGATATGTAAAAGATATTTTTTCTTTTCCATCACTTGGACATGTATAAAAAAAATATTGTGACATTTCATTTCGTACAGCATTTTCAAATTGATCATTTTTTATATATCTAAATGGACGA